GTCTCATTGTCTATCTCGTAATCATTCGATTCCGTACGAATTAGCTCCTCCTTCTCCTTTAGGATAGGATCGTCGTTGGTCCTTTTTCCATAACCACCCCCCTTAGTGGAGCCAGGGAAGAATTCTAACCGGGGGGGTTTACTTTACTTTGTATACGACATTCTTTATTTTGTAGCTTAGAAGGCTGTACCCATCCGTGTTCTATCTATCAGATCAGAAGAATTATAGCAAGAAGACAGCACCAACCGATCTGGACTTTCTTTAAGGGGGAAACTTAGAAGCTCGACTTGAAGGCCTTCCTCAGAACTAACTATCAGGGGAGCCCATACCTAAGAAGAGTCAGCCTGTCATAGTTTGACTGGCAGATGAGTCTTTCTATCTATTGTATTGATACCGCTGTTGCTAAATCTAAGAATATTGGGGAAGATGAAGCGGGAACACTCACTCTAACAACGGCACCAACGGATACTGTCACAGCTAATTTAAGTGCTAGTCCAGCAACTGCGGTTAGTAATTCAATTGCCAGTCCTATACCACCGGGTAGAAGACCCAGATCTCCTCAACGCAGACGCTCTTGGCATAGAAGCTGTCTTCATTTCCGCTCTTGGTCTTACCGTTGCTTTAGCCATATCTGTTGTTAGAGTGAAATCATCTGCTGTTCCAGTAACCGGTGCTAGTGGTAGTAGGAGTTCTTGGTCAACTATCATTGGTGATGCAGAAGAGGATTGAGGGAAAAGAGGATTACACTAAAGCTAGTAAGGCAAGGTGCGTAGCGGGAATGACTAGTCCCACACCCACGGACATCAGGAAGAAAATAGGTTGTTCGAGAATCTTATTTCTTACCACCTATATGAAAGACTATTAGATTCTAAAGACTTTCGTATTCATAAACTAGACTTATATTGGATAGTGAGAATCTTTATTGCCCCGGAAAAACTTGCACCTTCTATTGTCCACACCCTTAGCTTTTGGATATAAGTTTGGCATATATTTTCTTTCTATCGGATGCGGCAAGGCTTGCTTATTTTGATCGTTGGACACATCCTCTAATCGGTCCTGGAGCGTAAAGTGCTTCTGTTCTGGATGTGAATAAGATTAAGAAAAGGAGTGTCAGTTCAATGGAAGGCTTTTCATATACCGTACCACGCCTAGGAAACTTCCTAATCGCCAGGAAAGAAAGTAGGAAGCCTTGAGGTAAAGGAAGAAGACTTCTCTCTTTAGGACCGACTAGAGGAAGCTTCTTTTTTTTCTATAGATAAGGCAGAGCCTTACTGATGCTCTCTTCGCCTGTCAAGGGCTGGTTCTTTCATATCCGAAAGAGGTTGATCCTAAAAAGTCAAAAGAGACCGAGGCGACCATAGAACGGTTCGATCGGACCTGGGCTTTCCCTCTACTCTAACTCTATAGTTCTTCTTTCCCGTGCTATCAAGATCAGGAGAGAGGCTTTGCGCAAGAAAGAATATATCGCCCAGTCTAACTCTTAAGTCGGGAACTAGAGGCAATGAATATTGGAAGGAGTAATGCGCTTTCTTTTTCACCTGGAATTGAACTGTAAGAGAACCAATCCCATTGTCTTCGAATAGTCTTTGTATGCCTTTCCAAAGCCAGTTAAGAGATCAGACTTCGTGGACAATAGGCCTCGAGCTGGTAGTAGCGGCAAGGGAGGAGTTAATACCCCTTTTTATGGCTTACCTTCGTACCCAATAAAGGTTTTACCCAGCCAAGTCCAGCTTTCTTGTGAAAGTCTTGGCTTGCTCTTTTTCCATGTCTGTTGATGGAGGATTATTTCCGATATAAATACTATGCAGAAGACGATAGAGATTCCTAACAGTTAGAATCCGATTTGCAGACATGAAACTTAAAGAAGGGATGACTCCTAGAAGGGCCGGTTAGCTTGTGCACGTGAATCCGATCTGGGATCTGGGCTACTAGGCTAGGAAGGTAGGTTGTTGGGACGAAGAAGAACAGGTTTCACGAATGAATGCCCTGTTGGAAGTTAGGGGAACCCCTTGTTAGGACAAATAAGCTGCTTCCCTTGGTTTGCTAGAATAGACTCTTAGATGGGCAGAATGCCCCATTTCAGTCTATTGGGACCTAGAAACTATACAATCTTTACTTTCTTTCCTAAGCTTGAATGTGGCGAAAAGCAAGGCGGGCAAAGCGATTGATTTAGTTGAATAGAGTACAGAGTACGGGGCAGGACCAATACTAAGAGAGGGGACGTAGGACATATTTATTTACAGGAATCGCTAGACAGAACTAAGACAAAACAAAAAAAAAAAAAAAGAAAAGATCGATCAGACTATGGAGTGAATGATTTGATCAATCAATATTCGATTCTTTCTTCAACTTGGAATCGATTCACAACAGGTGGCTCAGATCAGTCGCACTCCCTACGCTCGTAGAAAAGGGCGGACCGCGCTCAGAAGCTCATCCCTGCCGGAGACGGTGTTCCCTTGTTGTTCCAAACGGGGATCCGGGCCAACCGGGCGAGGGTTACTCCCAATAGGACCGGTGTCTTCAGGTGCCATAAATAAGGGAGATCTTCTAACCAAAGATCGAGCAGCTCTTGACGTTAGGCCGAAATGCCAGTGTCAAGGAACTGAAGGAGTCTAGAAAGAGAAAGCGTTCAGGTGCTGGTGCTATGACCTTAAAGGTGGAAGATCCTCCTCTGGTTCTAACCACCCTGAATGAAGAGTGGGCGAACAAAATGCAGAACATACCAGAGATGTTGAATTCATTCGTTATGGTCTCTTCCAAGAAGTCTTTCTTTCGTACTCCCTTCTTTTTCTCCCGAGGCATATTCAACAGCAGATTCATGACAATGACTGAGATGATCGCCCTAGCTTAAGAGGTGATTGAAGGTTGATGCATGGAGGGCTGCTGTCCTAACGGCTCATGGAATGATTTCTGGAGCTGACTTAGAGTGACTTTGACCTTTCCCTGGAATGATGTCTTATTGAAGGATAGATCAACCTTTCATAGGCTGCACGCTTAAGCTTTCATGGGCTTCACGCGGCTGTTTTCCATGGCTGTTGACTGAGATCTCGCCCCATCGCCTTCCTAGACTAGAAAGCTGCCTTCCTCGATCAATATCTAACATAATTTGCCTGACTCAATCCATAGATATAGCACTAGCTAGTAAAAGAGGAATCCATCAATCACGCACGATCCAGTAAATAGAGTACGAGAGTTGCTCACACCCGGCTGCTCTGTCCAAAGCTATTGAATTGAATCAATCTCCAATCTCTGCTCTTTCAAATCGCTCTGTCCAGGTTGGGATTTTGTCTGTCCACCAACTCCATTCTTCAGCAAAGCAAGCCAATCAGCGCGGGCAAGCCATAAAGGAGAGGGGTATACTCCAGTAATTTCGGTTAGTTACTTTCTTTCTTGCCTTTCGTCTAAGTAGCTCACCAGGAGAGAGAAACTACAATAGTAAATAGCTCACTTCAGGAAGCGAGCAACCCTATTTCCTGCTACAGGATCGACCCATAGCTCAAATATTGATTCTACGGCCAACTGATAAGCGAGGAAACAGCTTTTCAAACACGTGTACATGATAACGCGTTTTAAGCAACGATCATGCCAATGTAATTCGTTTTGTTTTAGTCCTGATCAATACATTAGTTGTTTGCCCACCCGGAAAGGATAAAATGGCACGATAGAATTCCGGTTAGGCTGTTGTCGGCGCTGTGGGATAAGGGTTGTTTTAAGGACATTTCCAGACATTCTCCTTGTGGAATAAAGGCTGGTAGAATGGGCTACAGATGGAGGAGAGGGGGGGGAAAGGAGAGGAATTGAGAATCCAACAGCAATTCTTCCTATTCCATTCAATAGGATAAGATAGGAGTCGTGAAAAGAGCTACGATCCCACCAGAAAGGGAAGCTATTGACCGATGCCTTCTACCAAGCTACTTGAATACCGGGAATCAGCCTTTGTTTTGTCTCGTCCACACCCTTAAGCTCTCGCTTTATCCTTATAAGATTAAGATAAGAAAGGAGGTCCCATCCATCACTTGCTTGGCTACAACAGTAGAGCTATTCAAAGCAATCCTTCCTCGGACATCCAAATTGATAGTGTAAGGTTAGGAGAGCAAGGGATATTCCAACAACGGTTATTCAACCGCGCATACAGGTATAAGAGTACTAGGCATGTCTCCACCATCCTCCAGGAGTTTTCTATTGAGTCATATCTGGGATTAGTTTCCCAATTCTTCTCATCTGGACATTAAATCAGAATACCTCTTTCCCTTTCTTACCGAAACTAGAAGATTGAGAAAAGCAGGGCAAGGGGGAGATGCTCCACGAGCTACTTGTTTGAAGTCTTTTTCCATATCTAGGTAAGATAAATACAGGATAGATTGAAAAAGCATGGGTCTTTGACCGATGGAATACTTGTTTAGTGCTAGGAAAAGAGCTTCAAGCAAGACGGGTGGGTGGAAAAATCCCTCTAGCTTGGCTTGGTCCTTTCTTTAATTCACCTCGACCTGCAAGATCGCATGGATCGATTAGAGTGAAGTTTTGCCTACGTGACCGATCGTTCCTGTTCCACCCATGTTTAACTGGCCCCTTTAATTAATTAACGATTTTTTGATCTCGCTGTCTAAAAGACCAAGACCTAAGGTCGATCCAAGACCCAAAGGGACCCTGAAGGTTTGACAGAGAAGGGCTCGGAAGAAAGAGTGAATACCAGTCTTCCTGCGGGAAGGGTATAGACAACAGGCGTCACCTTCTTTAGTCCAATGATGCCTTCTTTTCTTCCATTGAATGCTTCTTTCTGAGCCAGCCCGCCCTGCCTCTCCGCAATGAAGTAGGTCGATAGACTATAAGAGCATAGACTGAGAACGGAGCGAAGGCAAGCATTCGCACTATAGCTTCGAATCTGCTTTCCTCAATGACTTGGCTAGTGTCGGCTTTAGATCCGATGTAAGGTGCAAAACAAGTCCATTGTAAGGTGCAAAACAAGTCCATCTTTATGAAATCTGTCCCTAGCGTGTCACGTGCTTGGTCGACTCTTTCGTGTGATTGTTAGTGAGCCGAATTCGAGAGGAAAGTCCAACTGCCGATATCCCGAAATGGTTTATGGAGAGCATTATGACATCAGTTATCGCGGAAGACATGGGAATTCTTTTTCCGATCCAACCCACGCAATGCCTACGATCTTGGTCTTTCCCTAACGCATAGGCCTCAGCATACTCATGAGTTTCCTGGAATCTCACATGCTCAATCTGGAGGTTCACAGCAATATCCCAGCACTCTTCATCAGCTATCTAATGCATCTCAACATGTTACTTCCTCCTTGACAAATTCTGCTTCTGCTGGCTCATCAGCTTCTGAAGTTGGAAATTCTTCCAGTCCATCTATTGCCACTCCACAAACACTCACTGATCAAACTTGGTATGTGGACTCAGGAGCTACTAACCATATGACAGCAGACACAAACAACTTGCTGATGAAGTCTAATTACCAAGGAGGTTCTCAAGTTCAAGTTGGAAATGGGCAGGCAGTTCCCATCACTCACATAGGTATATCCTTTATACCTTCTAATTCCTCTTATAGAGTGTTACAATTAAAGAATATGTTATGTGTTAAAAAAATAGCAAAGAATTTGCTAAGTATTTCTCAAATAACAAAGGATAATGATGTGATTGTTGAATTTCATTCTGATCACTGCCTGATAAAGCTTTGTGCAGTACTAAAGCAAAGACAAAGACGATCATGCCCTTCGCAATGCTTCGTGGATCTTTTGAAGAGCATTCGCTGGTATCAAAACAAAGTAAAAAGCAGGTCTGATTCATGGCATTCCGAAAAGGCCTCATTGTGGGATGAAGAGGACTCGTTCGAAAAAAGAATGAATTGAGTGGAAAGTCTTTAGTCTAGGAATCTAGGCATCTGCGGATGAGTGATCCGCCAGTAAGCTCATAATCTACGGCTCAATTAGCGCCAACTTCAGGGGCGGGAATTCACTCCAAAGCGGATTTTGTTCGCTCTGCTCCTCTTGATTTTGTTGTTCTAGACAAACCCTCCACCCAACAAAAAGCAAATTCCGGCTGCGTCGGTTTCGGCTTCATCGTCTGTTTAAGCGTATGTTTCAGATTCAGCCTCTTCGGATGCGTCTTCTTATGCTCACCAAATCGAAACTTCATTTCTTCTATACTCGGATCAAGGATCAACATCGTTACTTAGGGCCCAGACAGGCGCCACCTCGCCTTCTCGCTGTCATTGGTTTGAAGATTCCCCATTTCACAACAGATTCTGGAACAAAAGATTCAGTCAAGCCACCAGCTATTGATTGGATGAACTTCGCACCCTTTGTGGGAGTTCCACACTGCCATGATTAGAAGAAGACACTCCCCTGAACTGCATTTAATATGAAGGCTTGGGCTATGCTCTTTTGGGTGCCATTCCTGCGAGTTGTCTTATCCAAAACGAGTCACCAAACCAAGTGTTGACCTGAGTCGAACAAGGCTGAAGTCATGCCAAAGCCAGTCCATTGCCTCAACGTTGGATTGATGGGTTGAAATCGCCCATTCACGATAGCCTATCTATCTATTTTATTTTTTTTTATGCCCATCTCAAAATCTCTCGACGCCGAGAATTGGATTATTATTACTATTACTCCATCTTTTGAGAGGTAGCCGCATCTCGGCCAATTCCAGGGTTCACGGCATTCCTACCTTTGGGTGGCTTACTGCCGTAGTTGGAGCAAGTCACAGTTCCGATTCCATTTGAACGAGCATTCCTACCAATTCCATTTGGAGGGGTAGATCCTGTCTGTCGATTAACTAGGTCCAGCAGCTGTTCCGGGTCCAGCACCGACATCAGTAGCACTACCATGAGTTGACTAAGCGAATGTTGCACCAGTAGACCAGATCGGGATCAAAATCCATACCCACTTCTTCTTCTTCTGGATTGGATCCAACAAGAGCATCTAAGGCAGCTTTAAGGTGGGTAAGGGAGAGAAAAGATCTCAATAAAACTACTGTCCCACCGGCGAGTACAAGCTTACTTGCCCAGTCCCACCAGGTGTACAACTCAAAGACGCTCCTAGGCACTAGGCACGAGCCTAAACTACCTAAGCAGTCTTACAATTGTTTAAGTCTAAGTTGTATCACTTCACTTACCTCAGTCTCACCAAAACGATAACTACCCTGTCCCACCGGAACATCTAGTCATTGTCCCACCAACGTACATCTCATATTCAACATCCCCAAGTAAACTTTGCCCACCGGAGTGCAGTTTAAAGCCCCAAGGACCAAAACTTCATTAAATGAGATGTAACCTTATTCACCATCAACCTCCTGAATATGAGGATTCACTTTCTTTTTACTACCCACTATGAGTATAAATTAGGGACAGTCTCCTGAACATGAGACTAAACTATTTACTTTTGGCCTGCATGAGTATAAACTATGAACGGCAAAACAATATCAAAAAGCCCTTTTTTCCTCATAAGCCAGGAGTAGATTCACAATTTGTCCCATTCAAGATGAAAGAGCAGATTAACCATGTCCTACCGGGTGTAAGCAAATAACTCCTAAGCAAGAGTGTAAAAGGAAAAAGAAAACCATGGAATTCATGCATATATAATAGTTCCAAACCAATAAATCAAACCAAGTTTATAGGTATGTCCAATCCGGCATAAAGAAAGTCAAATCAAAACTATGAAGATGTCCAAGGATCAAAAGCGGACAAAGCAAGAAAGCTCAAAGCCCAACTGTCTCAACGGACTTTTGCAGCCCCAGAATCTTCTCCCTATAAACATAAAGGGAAGAAAAGAAATAGCTGCTGCACGTTCATACTCATGCTCGGCAAGAACGACCCTCATCGACAAGCTTTCTATGTCCTATGCAACAGATGGAATCTGCGACTCTAGCTCGGACTCTTTGTCATTACACTCATCCAGCTTTTCCATAAGAATCAGAGATGAAGCTTAGTTCCGCAAACCCGACAGCTTCCTTTCCAACTCAATGATCTGCTCCTGAAAAGATGAGTGGGCGGTCTTCAGATCCTTGCGTACAGCGTGGCATGCATCAAGCAAGTTCATCTTTTCCTCCAAGGCCTTCTCAAGTTCTTTAGCTTGAGCTACTACCTCTGCCACGATGACGTTCTTCTTCTCCAAGATCACATCCGGATCGAACTTCTTCCGCTTTGCCTCAAACTCAACACTTGCAATGAACAAAGCACGACTCCGCTTAGAGAATGGCGACGGATCAAAGCCCAGTGACTCAAAAAAGACCTCATCGGCAACTGTAGACATATCCGAAAGTTCTACTAGAGCACACTCTCGGAGGCTGCTAATCAAAGAATTACCCATCTCATTCACAAATATCTAAAGACTGGAGCCAAGCATCTAACCCAGCACTATCGATTTGCTAGCCACGGCATCACCAGTCAAAGAACCCTGATTGCCTTATTCAAGTATTAAGGGAAAATCAGACCAAACATAAAGTATACAAGTCTTGTCTTGACCTGATAAGGACAAGACTTCTAGCCTGCTGAAGTGGGACTTAGAGGTTCTTGGATACAGACATCTCTACGTCGTTCTTGTTCTTGGAAGTATCAAGAAAAACTACGTCTGAAGAAGTGGTCGGTGATACTGGATCTAATCTGGTCACTGGAAGAGAACCATTCTTCTTCCCGGAAGCGTCAGGAAGCGACTTTCTCGCAGATGGTCTCAGCGCTAAGATAAAAGAGCCAACCGGCACTCTGTCATCTAAATCTGGATCTCCCACCTGTTCCGAGACAAAAAGGGGAATTCAGTAATCCTAAACGAGGAGGAGAAATCATCACTACCAGCTAAGATGTAACTAAATTCCTACCTCGCCTGAGCCTGGAACCTCGGCAGCGCCAGTTTTTTTAAAAAGGTTCACAGGGATTGAAGTCTGCGGACTATCAAGGGCAAGACCAAACAAATCACCGCCGTCTAAAAAGGCGTCGTCCTGAGCGATATCTTCACTTAGATTCCCCAACATATTGGCAATCCTGTCATAACCTGAAAGAAGCGTGGGAGATAATTAAAAGCAGCCCAGGATAGAGACAAAGGAAAAGGATCTAAGAGATTCTCTAAGCTTTAGCCTTACAACAAGCTAACACAACTGAACTACCGAAAACTGCTTGATTTATATGAGCCGACTACCGAACTTCAGGAGATAGGTATATAGATTTTTGCACTCCCCTCTGCCCATCTAAAGTAAGGGCGGATGGTAGAGATTCCCTTATGAAGCCGATCTTCAGCTGTCCCTATAGCTGGTAGCTGGAAGCTTCCCCTCTCAGCAGATTGGAGATTTGAACTAAAAACGGCGGCCTGCTTACTAGTAGGGAGACACCCCGGAGCTCTCCAAGTTGCCGATTCAATGGGGAAACTGGTATCGGAAGGTAGGTCTCTCTATCTGAAATGCAATCTTAATAAGGATAAGTTGGATTCAGATTGAAAGTGCGGCGTCGAACCGAAAGGAAAGTAGCTTTGACTTCTCGAAAGGTGCTTACTCCATTATATGGGACGACTACCACCGATGGAGGCCTTGCCTACGATGAGACGAGACGACTACTTGTAACATGCTTCAGGGTTACGTCAAAATCCGACATTAAAGTTCCTTTCTTGTTGTTCCTGTTTGACCGTCCTTTTCGTGTCCTTCCGCCTTACTTTACTACTTTCTCCGCCCCGTCAGTCTTCCTGTCTTGTTCTCCCGCGGGTGCCTTCTTGTTCCCCCCCCACCCTAATAAACTTGCTCTGACTTTGCCTTCGCCACGGGGCATGCCTCTGCTTGCTTAGATGCTGCTTGTGCCTCCGTAGATGGAACTTCATCTGGATCCTAAACTACTAGCACTGGATTTTTGACCTGTCGGTAGTAGGGTTCGAGATGGAGATTTAGTTATATATGATGCTTATCCAGGTATCCAGTCCCACCAGCATATGAGCTGGTAGCTATTGAGGCTGCTAGAGCCTATAATAGATCCAGGGCCCGTGGTATCCCCTCCTGAGAGCCTATCCCTGTCCCAATTTTATATCCTTTTCTTATGCCAAATGCATAGCTACCAACAGCAGCTAGAGAGGCAGCAGTCAAAGTGGCAGCATCTTGCCCGCAGATTCACTAGTTCCAGATCCCAAAGATCGAAAGTCAGATACAGATCCTCCAGTTGCTGAGCCAATTTAAGTACCAGTCCGGGGGTGGATACAGATCCAGTGCTGGTTGATTCGGTTGACCGAAATAATTATCGAAACCCAGCTCAGTTGATTCACCTAAAGCAGTTGAATTGATTCTTCTCGTTCGACAGTTATAGATTCTCTAGTCGCCTTTATTGATCCACTAGTAGGAGATATAGCTCCACATCCAGCTAGCCCATGGCAAAGGCAGTTAAGACGGGGTGGTTCTAGTAGTTCTTATTGCTATTGTCGGAACACATTGACTAGGAACGGGGAGCTGAGACGGCTTATACGCCTTTACTCGTATCGGGACACAGCCGGAGCTAAGACCTTGGACAGGGCACTGCCAGCCCCTTCGACTCGTATCAGGTACGGAGACCCAGATCCCAAGGAGGAGAGGAATTGGAACACATGCATGCTAATTCCGGAACATCTATCTATTCTTGGAACACGAGCAAATGGTGGATCCGCGTGCGATAGGTTATGGCTCTGAGTTGGGCCCGCCCACAGGATATGGAACTAAGCGAAGGGATGCGGGCAATGGATCTCTAACGCCGAAACAGGATATGCAACTGTTAAAGGATCCGCTGGGTCAATTGCTTTAATGGGTTCTTAAACAAGGTCAATTGGATCTAGGTAAACTTCAATCGGTTATTCGACGAGAACTGCTAGTACTTCTTCTCAGCTCGGTCGACGTTCACAGGGTTCAACAATGAATATTCCCACCCCTTCGTAGCAGCTTCTGCTCCTGTTTCAACTTCTACCTCTATCTTGACTGCTGCTGAAACTACTCGCTTTTGATCTTGATTTTGATTTCAAACTTTCTATGACTCTCGAACTGCGGAGTCAACAAGGTAAACTATCACTAATACGGGCCGGGATGCTGTCTTTACCGACGCTATTGCCTCCCTCCCTGCCCTCGATGCCTTTCTCTGCTTACTCAGATGCTCCTACCTTTGCGTCTGTTACCCTTGCTGCTGAAGCCTATGCCTCTATCTATCCTTGTTAGATCACGTAGATTCGGAGAGATCGAAGGAGCATGAATGGCTACTCAATTCAGTCTCGTTTAGGAGGTCGTTCCTCTCCTAGCAGGGGGGGAAGGGAAATACGCACTTATATATGATGCTATGCTGCTGCTTTCTCTTCAGTTGCCTATCCCGCTATTGGTGATGGCGGTGCAACTCGTGCTGCTTAAACGAATGCTGGTGATTCCGGATCAACGAATGGCTCTGGATCAAGGCCGGACAAAACCTCCCATGCAGTGGTTTATCTCTCTACATGCCCATGTCTTCGCTCTTGCCTATGCCTTAGCTACCGGTGCTCCAGGTGTTTATGGGTAAACCAAAAAGAAAATAGAACGACTTAAAGACTACGCCTGCGCTTACCTTTAATGGCTTTTGGATGGCTCTTGCTTCTTGCCCTACCGATCTATGCTACCTCGTATGGTACTGTCTTTCTCGCTGCGTGCTTTTCTACAGGAAGCATTCCAACCAGCAGCTTAAGAAGGAGTTCCGGTGCCAATTTCATACCCTTTACCATAAAAAGGTAGTGCTCCTACCTTCCGGTCTACTGGTTATAGATCAATGGCTTACACCCCGTCCACGGGCTTTGGCTCTTTAAGTGATGACAAGGATGCTGGGTCAACAGTTGACTCGAATGCTGGTGAGTAAACAGGTTCTGGTTCAAATGCATCTGGCTAACTAGCCACCTTTCCCGCTGCTCCTGTTACCACCTCTGCTTATATTGCTATTGATAGTGCAGGTTCTAGATCAACAGATTCAACTGCAATTGCTGCTGGGGATCCCGCTACTCAATCTGTAATGGGATCTCCTGCTCCCCGTGCTTCGGTCACTCTATATGCGATTGGAAAATCAGTTGCTAGCACTGGGTATCGCCCTAGAACTGGAAGGGATACGGGGCGAAATGCCTTTCCTGCTTTCACAGCATCCGCCTCTGCCTTAGATGTTAGAGTCTCTGTCCCAACCTGTGCCTCCGCTGTCTACCCAATGCCTTAATATACGAGGAAAGTTGCTGCGCAGAGCGTCAGAGCCGATTAACTAAGCATTCGGTCACTACCTACAATGGCTCCCTCCCTCCGCTTTTTGTGCTATGGGAGGGATTATTGGAGTTCATTCCCTCACTCCCTACTTACAGTAAAGTAATGAGAACTATCCGTTCGGGCCCCATCCTCCCATGGGTCCCTTCACTCCATTAATAATTTCTCTAACTAAGTTTCAGGGGACACCCCCTTTCTTACACGTCCGCTACCCTATCTAAGAGGTATCGTTCGTGCTCCACACCCGCACTAGCTTATAAGAAAGATCCTCAAGAGAAAGTGAACCTTCAGCTGTACGTTTATGTCTCTTTAAGAGCGTTACGCCGATCAAAGACTTAAACCACGGTATGAAGACAAGACGGCACTGATAGGACTGCCTAAAGGATGAACTCAAAAGTTGGATTGCAGGACAGAGACAGTGCTACTGGACTGGCTGACTGGGTTGGCTACTCTCTGCGATCCCAGCTCCTATGGGAAGAAAGCAAGGACTGATCAGATCAATCAAGAGATAGGGGTTCGGCCTCACTTCGATCGCCTAAGCTAGGACGGAGCTGCTGTCGAGTGACGATTGCTCTATCTCTTAAGAAAGGCCGCAAAGAGCTTGCCTTATTCTATTATTAGAGAAAGGGGAGTACTCTCTTCTCTGATGTGCGTTCTATTATTGCCCCCTATTCCTGAGGGAGTGATCGAGATTAATCCGCGTGGCGATACCCGCCGAAAAACAAAGGACTCTTTTTTTTCTTCGGAAGATTGGGAAGTTCGCATAGTCTAGCTGCTGGTCGTGCAAGCTACCTGAAATCGATTTTGTCCAAGGTGGGATTTTTTCCACTTTTGTTTTCCTAAGCTAACTTCTTAGTGGGAAAATCAGACTAAAGAGGGACATCTCTTTATCCGCGAGGACAGGCTTCGAATGAGTCTAGGTGATGGGGCTTTCCGGGATGAAGATGGCAATGCCTCCACGGGAAGAGAGAGATTGTCCACCACTGCTAGCCACTACTAAAAGAAAAGGGAGGGACCAAGACTACTACAATATAACTAAATAGAAAGTCGAAAGACTATTCTATCTCAGGCACGGTTTTTCGAGATGCGTGAATCGCTAGTTGTAAGAGATCCGCAAGGGAGAAGAAGGCTAAGAATTAGTTAAGGAAGGAAATCGAAAGCCCTCGGAGCATTGTATCAAAGAATTCAAAAAAATATAGAATGTCGCGGGTTCCTTTCCCTTTTCAACTCAACTAGAGGAGATGGATATAGGCTTGCATTCCAAATGTATTATGGTATGGAAACTCCCCGTGATGGACTGGACATGAATGCTCAGTATGGAGGATTCCATCTTGTTTATCTACAGATAAGCAAGTGTGGGCGACGAATCTTGTGCATGAATGGTGTGAGCCTTTCATACCCGCATACATATGATGTACTTCATGCAGCACTCGAATCTTTTTCAGTTAGAAGGTTTTCTACTCCTTTGTCCTTTGACTCTCAACTCAATGCATCACAGACTGACGAGTCTAAGACAAGTTAGAAGAGCTAATAGAACTTGGCTTACTTCTTACTGAATGCCGTACTTAACTGAGAGTTCTCCCGGTCCCGAGTTCTCTCGGGATGTTAGCGATTAGTCAGTCCGGGTCCAGCTAGTCTTGCACTTCACTTTAAGACCGGTCCTTCAAACAAAGGCTTAGTAAGCACAGATTCCCTAGAAAGACAGATTTCCTCTCTTACCCAGAATTCGAATGCTTAGCTAAGACTGAATTTTTCACCTTCTCGTTCATTACATTAGGTTAGGAGATCTAACCAAGCACGCGAAATGCGACATTGAATCAAGAAAGTCAATAAAAGAAAAAGCCAAACCTTAGAGCCGGTACAGTGCCTATTCCTTATGACTTCTAGGCCTCTTCTAGGCTTTCTGCCTCTAAGCAAACTGAACCCACGGAACTCCCTTTGTCTCGGGATCTACTCAATCAATGAGAACCACAGCGAAATGCTTCTGGCATGCCAAAGCAAGGTAAGCGATCGATTCTATCGATTCTCTTTCCCAAAGTCAAATGCTACTGTACTGAGCCAAAGCTTCATGCCCTTCTTGAATTGCAATCATTGAGTTCAGATTCAGAGCTGACTGAATGGCTTCATCTTAATGAATAGAAGAATTCCCTCTTAGGGTTGGTTAAGGGGGAACTTCTGCCAATTCCATGACTTGACTGACTTCAGACTGGAATGAACCATCCAATAAATCTTTCGGCCTAAGTAAGGTCTAACTTGCTTTCTCCCGGGATTCTCTTATATAACCAACCAAGCCAAAGGCCCAGCTATTCGATTCGAGCTATAGAGAAAGGCCCAATTAGACCAAGGATCAGATAGGCAACTGAGTTTCAGTTTAAAAAAGGGAAAAAATCTCACTAGAACGAGGTTCAGTTCAAATCGGGTGGAAGAGAGCGGTTTAGTGGCTTTTGGGAGTCCATTGCATCAAGAGTATAGAGATTGATTGGGCCCAAGGACCTTTTTAGCAAACCAGGAATATAGTGGTATCTAAGTTGCTCCTTTCTTCAAGCTTGGCGAGGGGGAGGGGCGTACGGACCACTCCATTCGAAGTGTCACAAAAGGCTGTTGCACCCCGGCAGCAAAGCGAACCACCGGAACTAAAGTCACGATTGCAGGCCTTCACCATTCTTTGTGTTGGCTAGCGCGCGGGGCTCCCCGTACACCTTAATAATAATAATTGAATAATTTAATTCGATCGAGTAATGGCTCCCGCTATATGGAAAATCGAGCTAGAACCGTACTTTCTTCCCGCACCTTCTATATTACCGAACACTGACTGAATCGAGATGAAAAAAAGGGGCTCAAGCGATCGTTCCTCTCCCGTCTGGGAAAGAAATTTCCTTCATATTCTTCCTGTCTTAGCCAATTGGCAGACTGAAGGGAAAGGGAGATGAGCTAGCTAGAAAAGAAAGCCTTCTAGCCTGACTCACTAGTTATGGGCTTCTCTCGCTTCCCTCTCTTTATCTTTCTAGTCGATGAAGCTTCTCGCTTTCGTATTTGCGCTTCTAATATCTAATAGAAGAATTTTCTGATAGAAAGTCGAATCTCCTTTCTCTTAGCTATGAAAGAAGCAGTAATATTGAATTCCTTGGAAAGGATCCTCTTCCCTCATTGAATCAAGTCTACTTCTACATACAGAGTGAAGAGAGCTGTATTGGTATTGGAGAGGTCTGCCCTTGCCTCGATGTCTCAAAAAGGCAGTCAAGGGGATGGCAAAAAGAAAGGCAAAGGGTGGTTGTAAATCACCAGAAGATAAAAAAACCGTTAAAGTGTGAACATTGTGGTCGCTCCCGTAATACAAAGGAGACTTGTTGGGAGCCTTTTTTACCTTACCGTGACCTTCCAAGTTTCAGAATTATTTGAAATGTAATCTAGTAGTCGTCCTGGCCAAATTTCATTCTCTTAGCATGGATCACCTACCAAGCAAGGCAGGGACATCTAGACTAGCCAGGAAAATCCCCGAATCGAAAGCGAGCCCCTAAGAAGAGAGAACCTTCCCGCCCTAACGTGCTCCCTCTCCTCTATCGTCCGCTTGAAGGGTAACCATTCTTGATGCACTGTTTACCTTTTCTGCTTGACTTCCTTTCTGTACACTTTTCCCTCCCCTCGTAACGTAACGAAGTTCATTCGTAAGGCCCCAAACTGGTGTAGGAAAAGAGTAGTTATAAGCATATAGCTGAAGTAGCGAAGAATTAACACATAGGATCTGTCGGTATTTTTTCTTCTCGATGCTTTGAATAGCGTAGTAAAGTACCCTATTGATGAAGAACTACTATTGCTTGCTAGCTAGGTATGAGATTTGATCCTAGTTGATTTGTATTTACCATATAATTAGAATGCCATAAAATAAAATAAAAGGACTAATCTCAGAAGACGAGAATTCTCAACTCGAGATGTTCTGGTGGACCTTTCTGATTTTTATACTTGGGCTTGACCTTGACGCCCTCCTGTTCAGAATAAAAAGAGTCCTATGGCTCGTGAAATCTCTCCCAAACGCGCTTCAGGGGTGTGATGAGAGCCCCCTTCCCAGAGATTTTTTTGAAAGACTTTTTTGGTACGGGAAGCGTTTACGTGGGGTTCTGCTACTCTACAAACTTATAATAGCGCATTATAAAAGCAAAAGGGATAGGGGGAGAGACTAATAACGAGGTTTTCAAGCAAGCTGGAATAACTTACTTATATATCACATTAGAGAACAAACCTTTCTCCTTCCGAATGCGGCGAAGCGAGCTAGGTTACCGGGAGAAATCCTATCCTCTTCCTTTAGTTTATGCTAATCGATTGAGTAGTCATAGGAGTCGCATTAAAGCCCCTATGGAGGCTTCTTGCTACTGCCCTACCATAAGAGCAATAAGCCCGTCACAGGCAAAAAACCTCTTGAGTCTCTAACTTCCGAATCCGAATGCCCAAAAGACCTACTGGTCGGCCACTGCTGCCTACGATCCAGTGTGCAGGGTGCTCGCTGATCGGAAACCCTTCAAAGGGCTTGAAGCATACTGCGCCGACGCAAAAATGTACGTGGATGGCCCTTTTGATTTTGATAGTGAAGAAGAAGATTCCAAGACCGAGACGATTATAAAAGAAAGCACCAAGGCAACAGCACTCGGAAACCTGAGTGTCTAAAGTCAAATACATTATCCAGACTCACGATGACATAATAAGAGTCCCGAAGGATAAGCCGAAGAAGTTCGTCGTCAACGTAATCGTGATTTGATTGAAGACGCGGCCTCGCATAACGAAGCAGAGAGACTAAGGAGAGTGGTACGTGCGGCTTAAACACTCCCAAAAGTACACTAGACATCAGCCATACAAGAACCCAAGGGGTTCAAAACCATTAAACCCCGCCTGCTGTTGTTGGTAGTGCACTCTCCTCGGATGGTATTTCAACGGATAATGCGGATAGAGTGGATGGACACCTAGCCGAAGAATCCACGGACACCTATGCTACCTGCCTTTACGGAGGAAAAAAATCCTTAGAAACAGTCTTTCATTCCCGGATCTCCGAACGTTACACCTTGTAGAACTTTAGTAAGGGGACCTCTGATAGCCCCAGTTACGGATACTGCTCAACCTTGACTGGACTGCCATAACAATTGATGGGTAGGAGCCTACTCTAACTAAGAGCAGCTTCTCTTCCACCGGAACCAGGTTCCGATGCTTGCTAGGACCAGGAGATGAGAGATTTGAGAAGGGCTTTTCACACCTCAGAAAGCAGATAAAGCTAGCTCATTCGAACCTGCAAATAAGGTAGTGATTGATGCCTCTTAACCAAAAGAAGAGGCCCTACTGAAAAAGCCCTCCCTGCCCACCATCTATCGATTCTTGAGATGCGAGATGTTCCCTACTTTTTCCTTTTGATGGCCCTACTATTGCTGACTGATCCCCCCAATCACTTGGGAATGTTCGAATAGGAGAAGGAGCTGTTCTCATGTAAGCCGGCACAGCCCTTGCCTAGGATATTTTTTTTTTCATTTTAGAACCTGATCTTTCTTTCTGAACCTATGAGTTATTCGACCCGATCCAGAGAGATGCATGAGGGATTTTGGTCAGCAGTCTCCCCGTTTCTTTTATGATTATCTTTTCTGCTTTCTTTGTGGTGAAAGCATCCTCCTCTTCGATCTTCCCCCTTTCGTTTTGGATGATAGAGTGCACCTCTGCTTTGTTATACTCTATGTTTCGTACAACTTCTGCTGTTAAGGCACCCCCATAAGGTTGCGATAACCCGTTCTTCCTTTATGTTGCTGAGGTTTGAGTTAAACCTTAGTCGCATAAACCTTTCTTGAACATAATTCCTTTTCCTGGTGTGGCTTTTAGGTAATGTAAAATCCTGTGTACAGCCTGCAAATGAACTTCTTTGGGGTTGTGCATGAATTGACTCACAATGCTGACCGCATAGGCTATGTCTGGCCGTGTATGCGACAGATAAATCAATCTTCCAACCAATCTTTGATAAATACCCTTGTCCACTGCAGCATCCTCACTAGCTTCTCCAAGCTTATGGTTCGGATCAATCGGTGTATCAGCTGGCTTGCACGCCGTCTTACCTCTTTCTTGCAATAAGTCGAGTATATACTTCTGTTGAGAAACAAAAATCCCTTTACTGGAGCTTCAATCCCCAAAAAAGACTTCCGTTTTCCCAGCTCCTTTATGTCAAATTCTGTTTTTAGGTACTGCCTCAAAGCTTTCCTTTCCTCAAGGTCATTTCCAGTCACTATTATATCGTCTACATAGACCAGAAGGGCAGTAACTCCCCCTGAAGCTGAGTGTTTAATGAAAAGTGTATGGTCGCCTTGGCTTTGCTTGTATCCCACGGTCATCATTACCTTAGAAAATCTTCCAAACCAGGCCCGTGGAGATTGCTTCAACCCGTACAAGGCCTTCTTCAATTTACATACCTTCTTCCCTTTCAAGTTCATACCAAAACCAGGTGGAAGGTCCATATAAATTTCTTCCTCAAGCTCTCCATGTAAGAAGGCATTTTTGACATCAAACTGTTGTAAATCCCAATCAAACTGAGCCGCCAAAGAGAGCAAAATTCTCACTGTGTTCATCTTAGCCACCGGTGCAAAAGTCTCTTGGTAATCTATTCCATAAGTTTGTGTATAGCCTTTGGCTACAAGCCTGGCTTTATATCTCTCAAGAGATCCATCTGCATTATATTTCACAGTGAACACCCATTTGCATCCTACCAAACTCTTTCCTGTTGGTAACTCAACTAGGTCCCAAGTATCATTCTTTTCGAGTGCTTCCATCTCGACTCTCATAGCTTGCTTCCACTCCTCACTTTTGAGTGCCTCGGATAGGGTTTTAGGTATGGATATGGTATTTAGGTGAGTGAGAAAGCTTTTGTGAGATGATGACAACCTTTCATAAGACACAAAAGACGAAAGAGGATATAATGGATGCTTGGTACATGTTCTGGTACCTTTTCTGACTGCAATGGGAAGATCTGGTTCACTAGTACCTACTAATTCATGAGAAGCAATAGGAACAGTAGGAGAAGATTGTAGAGAAGTGTTTACCTCATTCCCAGTGGTCGGTTCAGACTCCTGAATGTGCACGGGTTCTGTGATGATTGCCTTCCTTCTTGAGTAAACTTGTAATGGCCTCATAGAACTAGGAACCTCTTTCCCTAAAGAAGATGGAGTTTGAGTTCTTGGATTGGGGCTGGAAGGCTCAGGCAGTTCGGGTTCAGGGAGTTCTAAGGTTGGCATAACCCCTGTGAATTTGGGAATGGTTGAAGAACAACTAGAATAAAGAGGCTCGAGCAAAAAGAAATCCTTGTCCTTATCTTCCATAAGTGTCTCCCCCTGAAGATAAGGACGAGTAAAATAGCTTGCTTGTTCGACAAAGGTCACATCAGAAGAGACATAAAATTTCCGAGTTGGAGGATGATAGCATTTGTAACCTTTTTGAGTAGGAGAATAGCCTACGAAAATGCATTTTATTGCTCGTGGATCTAATTTACCCCGATTATTGGAATGAACATGGACAAAGGAAAGACAACCAAAAATTTTTGGAACCAACAGGTCTGGAAAATATTTCGAAAACAATTCCATAGGACTTTTGAATCCCAAGACTCTAGTTGGTAGTCTGTTTATAAGATGGGTAGCAGTAAGCACAGCTTCTCCCCAATATGATTTAGGAACATTTTTCTGGAATAGGAAAGCTCTCGTGGATGCAAGTAGGTGGCCATTTTTTCTCTCAGCAACCCCATTTTGTTGGGGTGTATTAACACAAGAGGATTCATGTATGATCCCT